AAAGATCCCGCGAGTCTAATCATACCATTCCATTATATTGACAATTTCAAAAAACTGTTCATACTATGATCATAGTATGAGGGCGGTTGGGCAAGTCGGCCCCCATCGTCTAGTGGTTTAGGACATCTCTCTTTCAAGGAGGCAGCGGGGATTCGAATTCCCCTGGGGGTAGGGTACTACGAAACGAAGTTGATCATGGATTACCAATAAGCCTAAAGTGGATTCTTCCTGGGTCGATGCCCGAGCGGTTAATGGGGACGGACTGTAAATTCGTTGGCAATATGTCTACGCTGGTTCAAATCCAGCTCGGCCCAATAATTCGCCAATCTACCATGAGATGGTATAACCCCCCTGTCCTTCCGAAATACCCCATACGAAGATAAAAAAAGAATAAAATTTTCTGCTAGATCCCTTATTTCCCTGGGATTGTAGTTCAATTGGTCAGAGCACCGCCCTGTCAAGGCGGAAGCTGCGGGTTCGAGCCCCGTCAGTCCCGACGGATCCAATAAATACATCAATTAATTTCTACCTTTCTATGAAAGGATGTCAGGGGGCAGAATTCAATTTCCAAAACAAAGGGGCTTTTTTTCTTTCCTATTTTTCCATTTTTTTTTTAGGGTCCCATCGAAGAAATAACAAACCCTAAAATAGTGATATTAGATCTTTTATACCGGCCTCATCTTTATCAAACTTCTTTGTCTTCGTCTTCCAAAAAATCACAAGGAGTTTAGAACTTAACTCTTTTTTTTTTTTTTTCATTTCGCTTTTCTTGTTTGTTTGGGTTTGTAACTATGTGACTAATCGAAGTGGAAGGGCAATCTGATAATACTTCATCAGATGATTGTACAAGGAAGACGTAAGGTAGGTTATAGAAAAAAGAAGGGAAACAAATGATAAATAAAGGAATTTTGGATTGATTGGGTAAGGAATCCAAATTTGGATTCGGTATGGATAAAAGAACTTCCTATGTTATACTATTCAAGTCTCGACGACGAATTGATTTGATAGCTCAGATATTGTTATTCATGATATTGATCGGATTCAAGATCGTCGAGAGGTAATTCATTCATTGAATTTACAGGCGAAAGATTTATCATCTCTATGGGATTAAATCCCGAGTTATTGCGAAGTAAAAAAACCGATGAGATTATGGAAGTCAATATTCTTGCATTTATTGCGACTGCACTATTCATTCTAGTTCCTACCGCTTTTCTACTTATCATTTACGTAAAAACAGTCAGTCAAAATGATTAATTCAATTAAATTTTCAAATTCATTTGAATGAAACTTTCCTTCTGAGTTCTTATCAAAAATGGACGAAGTAAAATGAAATGAAAAGGATTCCAATTTCGCGTCTTAAATGAAATGAGCGGACTATAATCGGCAGTATTTTATGAATTCGATAGTATGGTAAGAAAGAAAGATTCATCTATTTCTTTCTTACCATACTATCTATCTCTTAGTCTATAAAGTTCTACTCTAGAATAAAAATAGAGGCTTCATTTTATATAGATCAATCTACAATATTCTCTTCATATATGTGTATATAAATTCCCTATATTGTATGGAATTGACATAGCACCCAATTCTATTTATTTGCTACATCTACTTGTTCCGATCAATCTGAAATAATCGTCTTAACTCTTATCTTATGATTCTAATTATGATTCGAATTACTAGATTTTTTATGATTTCCAATCTGAATATCGGTATTTATGGAAAGAATCAATGATTGAAAAACGATATGGGCATATAGATCACTAAAATCGCGTAGTAATCTTTTTTTTAGTATTCCGAAGAAATAATTGATTTAACTATTGACAAACTATTGACAGGAGGCCCACGGGCACTTCTTCGGATTTCGAAAAGGAAGAGTAAACCTCACCGATTTTTAACGCCCGAACCATGATATGAAATAAGTCGATAAAGAAAAAATCTCCTTTCTAAAATTGGAAACCCAGCGGTAAATGCGCAATATGTGCCTCGCCCGAGGCAAGATCTTATTATTGCATAGTCTCTCGTTAGACAACCACTATGTCTATATCATTTCTCATAGAAAGTGCGTATACACTTAACAAAACGACTTCTTCTTTGAAGAGTAAAGAGGGATCAAAAAAAGGTCTGGTCTTCCTCAGTATCCATCTAATCTATAAGGATAGTAAGAGCCCCTTAATTGAAATAATTGAAATAGAAAATTTCAGAAGAATTAGATTGGAAAAAATTTCCAATCATCTGGATCCCTTTCCTTTCGAAATACAAACATGGGAATCATTGAAATAGTTCTTTGATTGAAAGAGTATGATTCCTATCATACATTACTCCATTGGACTCCAATGGAATTGGAAATTAAGATATTTTGATTTTAAATAGTTCAAAACGCGTTGCAGAACGATCTATAAAACAATTGATACAGTTTGATTCCTCAACTCAATTAGTAGTACTTCTAAAGTCCACTTCTTCCCCACACTACGAGTGAAAGGGAAAATGTAAAGACTACCAT